TTACATGCAACGGAATTGCACCATTTCTTAAAAGATCAAAACTTTTTATGCTCTTTACATCAGCATATAAATTACTTTAAAACCCTAGTGATTTACACATCTTTAAACTTGCAATTTAATATTATTTTTATACTATAGGGCCTAATAAAGGAATCTCATTCGTCTACAGATTTACAATCTGCCGCTTACAACTCAGCCACTTTATTAATTTTTAAATGAATAGTATACTCGATGACTGAAAGGTAAGTGTAGATCTTTTAAATCTAATATAGTAATTTAACATTTACTTCGAGTAAGGAATTAGTTAAAATATAATAACATTTGCTTGTCATGCAAAAGTCATCTTTAAGATACTCCTTAAATTTCAGTTTTATTTGTTTTATGGTGTAGATAACACATTGTATTTTCGTTACAAAACCGAAACTAATGTTTCTAGAACATTATAATACTTTGCCCACAGATAATATTTATCTCTTTTGCAGCTTCAGTGCAATATTCTATATAAATTATATAAGCTACCCATATTAACCTAATTTTACGTTACACACCACTAACTAAATTTAAATTTAAAATTAACATATTTAAAGGAAATCAATGTAAAAATAGAACTAAATATTCTCGAACTTTTCCTGACCTACAAGAATATAAACTACTGGCAAAAATCCCATGCTGGCTTAAGCTATATATATATAAAGTATAAGCTGCTCTAAAAAAAGAAAGAAATATAATTCCCATTACTGTAAGTGTCCTTCACCTTATTAAACTAATAATCAATCTAATCTCCCCGAATAGATTCAAAGTAGGTGGAGCAGCCATATTACCCACTCTAAATAAAAATCACCACAAACCTATTCTAGGTATAAAATTTAATAAACCCTTACTAACTAAAAGACTACGCCTACCAACTCGCTCGTATACTATATTAGCTAAACAAAATAATCCAGAAGAACATAACCCGTGTCCAACTATTACTACAACAGCTCCTATTAGTCCCCATCACCTAAAAATCATTAAACCACATAATACTATTCTTATATGAACAACCGAGGAATAAGCAATCAAGGACTTTATATCTACTTGGCGTAGACATAAAAGACTCACTACCACTCCCCCTACTAAACTAATTCTAACCCATAACGACGAAAAATTCAATCTAATTTTCTGAAATATCAATAACACCCGAATCAGACCATACCCGCCTAACTTCAATAAAACTCCTGCTAAAATTATAGAACCAGCAACCGGGGCTTCTACATGAGCTTTTGGTAACCATAAATGAAATATATATATTGGTAATTTAACTAAAAAAGCCATCACCCTTCTAAAATATCAAATACTATTCACCCAGCTAACTTCTAAAATAAGATTTCTTAATATTATAACTAATCTATATTCTTTTATATAAATATATAATAAAGAGCCCAATAAAGGTAAAGATAATGATAAAGTATAAAAAAGTATATAAACTCCAGCTTGGATTCGTTCAGGTTGATACCCCCATCCAAGAATCAAAATTAAAGTGGGAATTAGCGATATTTCAAATATAATATAAAACAACAAATAATTTAATGAAGAAAATGTAACTAAAAGCCTAAATAACAATACTAAGTTTACTAAAATGAATATACCCTTAAAATTATTTATTATTTTTACTCGCTCTCTCGAAATAACAATAAGAAATATAATTCAAACACTTAGATAAACTATAATATAACTAACATAATCTATTCCTAAATTAAATCCTAAACTATATATATATATATTATGAAAACATCTCACACCGACCAAAAATCTTAATAATCCTAATCCCATTTGAGCTGACTTTCAATCATCCTTTAATTTTATCAATAAAACTACAGGTAACAAAAACTTTAACATTCCAGAAGGTTGAATCTTTTAAAATAATCATTTCCATGTCTACGAACAATAAGAACTAATAAGGATAAACCAAGAGCTCCTTCACATACAGCTAAAGTTAAAAAAAATAAAGAAACATAAATTTCCCTACCAACTATAGACAACTGTAACCTTAATAGTCAAAAAACCCCAAGTATTATAAATTCTAATCTTAACAACGAATTTAATAAATGTTTATTATAAGAAATAAATCTCCATAAACCACAAAAAATTATAAATACCGCCCTAAACACTCTCAAAAATCTAAAATTTATCATTAGTTTTAATAGTTAATTTAAAAAACTAAAACATTGGTGTTTTAATCCTAAACATGGAACTTTTTTCTTAAAACTCAAGAGAATTATTATCTCTATTATTTTTTTATTAACAATCCCCTTATTAATTATTTCTTCTTTCTTTTTCATACAACTTTCTCACCCCTTGGCAATAGGCCTTATATTATTTATCCAAACAGTGTTAATCTCAATCACAATTGGAATTTCCAACTTTTCTTTTTGATTTTCTTATAGTCTGTTTTTAGTGTTTTTAGGGGGAATATTAGTTTTATTCATTTATATTGCGTCTTTAGCTTCAAATGAATCATTCTCTTTCTCTTGAATTACTTTTTTCTGTTCTATGATTTTAACAGGTTTAATTATTTTTATTGTATTATTTTTAGACCCTATCTTAATTTCTCCTAATTCTTCATCCCTTTCAGCATCATCATTAAAATATTTCGTCTCAACCCCATTCATTATTAATTGAGTTTATAATACCCCGTCTATAATATTTACTATTTTTATTGTTTCCTATCTTCTACTTATATTAATTGTTGTTGTTAAAATTATTAATTTGTTTAAAGGCCCACTTCGTCTTATCTTATAATGACAACACCTATACGCAAATCCCACCCTTTATTTAAAATTGCCAACGGCGCATTAGTAGATATACCTTTACCAAGTAACATTTCCACATTTTGAAACTTTGGTTCCTTGTTAGGCCTCTGCTTAGTTATCCAAATCGCGACAGGGTTATTCTTAGCTATACACTACTCTGCTCACGTAGATCTAGCTTTTTCTAGAGTCGCCCACATCTGTCGTGACGTAAATTACGGTTGAATACTACGAACCCTTCATGCTAATGGAGCTTCTTTCTTTTTTATTTGCCTCTACCTTCATATTGGGCGAGGCATCTACTTTAGATCTTATATAAACCTTCACGCTTGAATAGTAGGAGTAGTAATTTTATTTATAATTATAGCAACTGCATTTTTAGGCTACGTCCTGCCATGAGGACAAATATCTTTTTGAGGTGCTACAGTTATTACAAATTTATTTTCCGCTATCCCATTTATTGGCACCGACCTAGTACAATGGATCTGAGGGGGGTTTTCTGTTGATAATGCCACTTTAACTCGATTTTTTTCGTTCCATTTTATTTTACCTTTAGTAGCATCAGCATTTTCTATGATTCACATTCTATTTTTACACCAAACAGGAGCTAATAACCCTTTAGGGATTTCAAGACAAACTGATAAAGTACCATTTCATCCTTACTTTACATTTAAAGATATCGTTGGATTTGTAGTTATATTAACAGCCCTAATTTTATTAACTCTTCTCGCTCCATATTTTCTAGGAGATCCAGATAATTTTATTCCAGCAAACCCTTTAGTAACTCCTCCTCATATTCAACCAGAATGGTATTTTCTTTTTGCTTACGCTATTTTACGATCCATTCCTAATAAATTAGGAGGAGTTGTAGCATTAGCCGCTTCAGTGGCCATTCTTATAATTTTACCATTTACACACACTTCAAAATTTCAAAGATTAGCATTTTATCCCATTAATCAAATGTTATTTTGAACCTTTGTAGTTATTGTAGTGCTATTGACCTGAATTGGAGCACGCCCAGTAGAAGACCCTTATATTATTACTGGACAGATTTTAACTGTGTCCTATTTCTTGTTCTATATTATTAACCCTATTATTCTTATTTGATGAGATAATATACTTAAATGACTATTTAGTTTAAAAAAAAACAAATGTTTTGAAAACATTAAATAAGAATAAATTCTTAATAGTCGAGTGTTTCTTAAATAACTATTTACATTTATAAAGTTTTAATACCTCTATACAAACTTAATCTTTGCTCCCATTACTTCTAATATAGTGCCTGATAAAAGGATAGTTTTGATAGAACTAATTATGTAATTTTCCAGTTACCTATGTTATTAAAATCTTTATTAAAAAGATAAGCTAAATAAGCTAATGGGCTCATACCCCGTAAATGAAAGTTTAATCTCTCTCTTTTTAATCGCTTTTCCTACCTCTTATTTCTTTTTTCTAATAACACTAATCTCAGGATCAATTATCTCTATTTCTTCAACTTCCTGATTTGGAGCTTGAATTGGACTAGAACTAAATCTTATATCATTTATTCCTCTTATTGCTTTAAAAATAAACCCACTTTTTTCTGAAGCAGCTTTAAAATATTTTCTTATTCAAGCATTAGGGTCTGTGCTATTTATTTCTTCAAGATTCCTTTTAATATCTTTTTATTCTTTTAGACTTTTATCTATTTTTTTAGCCCTCTTATTAAAACTAGGAGGAGCTCCTTTTCACTTCTGATTTCCTCAAGTTATAGAAGGTTTAAAATGACCACAAATCTTCCTTTTATCTACAATTCAAAAACTGGCCCCTTTAACCCTAATTTCTTATCTAATAAACAACGAAATTTTAATTAAAATTACAATTTTTTCAGCTATTTTATCAGCTTTAATCGGAAGACTTGGTGGGTTGAACTTAACTTTATTGCGAAAAATTATTGCCTTTTCTTCAATTAATCACTTATCTTGAATATTAATAGCAATCTCAATTAGAGACTCCTCATGACTTTTTTATTTTTTTATTTATTCCCTTATTGTACTTTCTATTACCAGAATATTTCATAAATTACAAACCTTTTCCCTTTCTATATTAATTCAATCTGATCAAAATAGAACACTTCACGCTACTATTATTTCACTTAATTTCTTATCCTTGAGTGGTCTTCCACCTATAACAGGGTTTATTCCTAAATGAATTGTCATTCAAGTTATGTTAAATTTAAATATATTTATCCCCTTATTTTTTCTTCTTGTCTCTGCTTTGATTACTTTATATTTTTATTTGCGAATCATCATTACCATAATTTTAATATTTAACCCTATTTTAAATTTTAATATGAAATATAAATCTCTAACAGACTCCCCATCTTCTTTATTTTTTAAATCCTCCTTCAACTTTTTTGGTCTTCTGCTACCACTATATTTCACCTTTATCTAGAATTTTAAGTTATTTAAACTAAAAGCCTTCAAAGCTTTCTAAAAAAGTATTAATCTTTTAAATTCTATATTTTAATTATTATGCAACGATGACTTTTTTCCACAAATCATAAAGATATTGGAACATTATATTTTATTTTTGGTGCTTGAGCCGGAATAGTAGGAACATCATTAAGATTAATTATTCGAGCTGAATTAAGACAACCAGGTAGACTAATTGGTAACGACCAAATTTATAATGTAGTTGTTACAGCCCACGCTTTTGTAATAATTTTTTTTATAGTGATACCCATTATAATTGGTGGGTTTGGTAATTGACTTGTCCCTCTTATGCTAGGAGCCCCAGATATAGCTTTCCCGCGAATAAACAATATAAGATTCTGACTTTTACCACCTTCTCTCTCTCTTTTACTTACAAGAAGAATAGTAGAAAGAGGAGTTGGTACTGGATGAACTGTCTATCCACCTTTAGCAGCAGCCATCGCTCATGCCGGAGCATCAGTTGATCTTGGTATCTTTTCTCTACACCTTGCTGGGGTTTCCTCAATTTTAGGAGCTGTTAATTTCATAACAACAGTTATTAATATACGATCATATGGTATAACAATGGATCAAATACCTCTTTTTGTTTGAGCTGTATTTATTACTGCTATTTTACTTCTATTATCCCTTCCAGTTTTAGCTGGCGCTATTACCATACTGCTTACAGATCGTAACCTGAATACGTCATTTTTCGATCCTGCAGGAGGAGGTGACCCAGTTCTATACCAGCACTTATTCTGATTTTTCGGCCACCCAGAAGTTTATATTCTAATTTTACCTGCCTTCGGTATAATTTCTCATATTGTAAGTCAAGAATCAGGTAAAAAAGAATCTTTTGGGACTTTGGGTATAATTTACGCTATACTAGCTATTGGAATTTTGGGCTTTGTAGTATGAGCTCATCATATATTTACAGTAGGAATAGACGTAGATACTCGAGCTTACTTTACCTCGGCCACTATAATTATTGCTATCCCAACAGGAATTAAAATCTTTAGATGACTAAGGACCTTACATGGAACTCAAATAAATTATTCACCATCTCTTCTATGAGCTTTAGGGTTTATCTTTTTATTTACTATTGGAGGTCTAACAGGAGTAGTTTTAGCTAATTCCTCAATTGATATCAATCTCCATGATACTTATTATGTTGTTGCCCATTTTCATTATGTACTCTCTATAGGAGCAGTTTTCGGAATCTTTGCTGGGGTTGCTCACTGGTTTTCTCTAATGACAGGTTTATCTTTCAACCCTAAATGACTAAAAATTCACTTTTCAGTAACTTTCGTCGGAGTCAATTTAACATTTTTCCCCCAACACTTTTTAGGATTAAACGGTATACCACGACGATACTCTGATTATCCTGACGCCTATGCAACCTGAAATATCGTATCATCTATGGGCTCTATAATTTCCTTTGTAGCCGCATTGGGATTCTTATTAATCGTTTGAGAAGCATTTGTTTCTAATCGCCCAGTAATCTTTTCTCCTTTCCTGCCCTCTTCTATTGAATGAAAACATGCTTATCCCCCAGCCGACCATTCATATATGGAAATCCCACTAATTACTAACTTCTAAAATGGCAGACAGATGTGTAGGATTTAAGCTCCTATAAGGAAGAATAATTTCTTCTTTTAGAATAACTTATGGCAACATGAGCGTATTTAAATTTTCAAGACAGAGCTTCTCCCCTTATAGAACAATTAATTTTTTTTCACGATCACATTATATTAGTGATTGTGTTAATTGTAACATTTGTTGGTTATATAATAGCAACATTATTTTTCAATTCCCTCATTAATCGCTATATGTTAGAAAATCAACCAATCGAGGTAATCTGAACATCAGTTCCAGCTTTTATTTTAATCTTTATTGCCTTACCATCTCTTCGCTTACTTTATCTTTTAGATGAAGTGAACAATCCTTCTATAACTCTTAAAACAATTGGCCACCAATGATACTGAAGGTATGAATACTCAGATTTCCTTCAAGTAGAATTTGACTCATATATAGTACCATCCAATGAGCTGGAAATATCAGGGTTCCGACTACTAGATGTAGACAATCGAACAGTTCTTCCAATAAATACTCAAATTCGAGTTCTAATTACAGCTGCAGATGTCATCCATTCCTGGACAGTCCCATCCTTAGGTATTAAAGCCGATGCAATTCCCGGACGGCTGAATCAATCAAGGTTTTTAATCAACCGGCCTGGACTGTTTTATGGCCAATGTTCAGAGATTTGTGGGGCAAACCATAGATTTATACCCATTGTTATTGAAAGAACTTCTATTAACTCATTTCTAAATTGAATTTCTCTATCAATTGAAGCGTCACCCTAACTCATCCTTAGTTTTTACTAATTTTTGGGTGAAACAATTCCTTCTGTGAATTATTATTTTTATGCCACAAATAGCACCTATTTATTGACTATTTATATTTTTCTTTTTTTTAGCCAGATTTCTATTATTTTTCGCTCTTAATTACTTCATTAAACCTTTTTATAAAGTTAATTTTCTTCAAGATAATAAAAAACCTTTAATTTATAAACATTGAAAATTATAACAAATTTATTCTCAATTTTTGAACCTTCTTCAAGAATCTTTAATTTATCAATAAATTGAATCTCAACTATCCTAGGATTAATATTTTTACCTTATATATACTGGGCATCCCCCTCTCGTTGATCTCTACTTTGGGGGAAAATTATTTCAACCTTGCATAAAGAATTTAAAGCTCTTTTACAACCCTCACACAATGGGGCTTCTATAGTATTTATTGCTTTATTTAGGTTAATTGTATTTAATAATTTTCTAGGTTTATTACCTTATGTATTCACTAGATCTAGTCATATGGTAATAACATTATCTTTATCCTTGCCCTTATGAATTACTTTAATAACATTTGGATGAATTAAACACACTAAACATATATTTGCCCATTTAGTTCCCCAAGGGACGCCTTTTGCTTTAATACCATTTATAGTGTTAATTGAAACCATTAGAAATGTAATTCGGCCGGGCACCTTAGCAATCCGGTTAGCCGCTAATATAATTGCCGGTCATTTACTTTTAACCTTATTAGGAAATACTGGTCCTTCATTATCAACATCCATTCTATTCATTTTATTGTCGGCTCAAATACTCCTATTAATCTTAGAATCTGCTGTAGCTATTATTCAATCTTATGTTTTCGCTGTTTTAAGAACTCTCTACACTAGAGAAATTAACTAATGACATCATCACACGGCTTTCATCCTTATCATTTAGTAGATATTAGACCATGACCAATTACTGGGTCTATTAGGGCTATAATACTAACCACTGGTTTAGTAAAATGATTTCATCAACACAATATAAACCTTTTAATTTTAAGATTTATTGCAACTTTGTTAACTATAATTCAATGATGGCGAGATATTACCCGTGAAGGTACCTACCAAGGATCACATACTTTAACAGTAATAAAAGGGCTACGCTGAGGTATAATTTTATTTATTGTATCAGAAGTTTTATTTTTCTTTTCTTTTTTTTGAGCTTTTTTTCATAGAAGATTATCTCCTGCTGTAGAAATTGGGATATATTGACCGCCATTAGGTATTCAGCCTTTTAACCCTTTTCAAATCCCCCTTTTAAATACTACGATCCTTCTATCGTCAGGTGCTACAGTTACCTGAGCCCATCACGCAATTCTAGAAGGTAACTACTCCCAAGCTGTGCAAAGACTAGGTTTAACTATTATCCTAGGTATTTATTTTACAATACTCCAAGCATTTGAATATATTGAAGCTTCTTTCACTATTGCCGACTCAGTTTTTGGTTCAACATTTTTTGTAGCGACTGGGTTCCATGGGTTACACGTCATCATCGGAACTTCATTTTTATTTGTTTGTTTTATTCGACTTTATAAATGTCACTTTTCTTCTTCCCATCATTTAGGATTTGAGGCAGCTGCTTGATATTGACACTTTGTTGATGTTGTTTGGTTATTCTTATATATTTTCATTTATTGATGAGGTGGATAATTTTTTTAATATAATAAGTATATCTGATTTCCAATCAGAAAGTCTAACTTTTAGAAAAAATAATCTTTACAATATTAACAATCTCAGTTATTACTCTCATGATTTCATATATCGTTATAACTTTAGCGACCCTCTTATCTAAAAAGACAATTATAGATCGAGAAAAAAATTCTCCGTATGAATGTGGATTTGATCCTAAAGGATCCGCCCGTCTGCCCTTTTCTCTACGCTTTTTTTTAATTGCCGTAATTTTCCTAATCTTTGATGTAGAAATTACACTTCTTCTACCTATTGCTTCTACATTAAACCTAACCAATGTATTTTCCTGATTTTTTACAAGTTTAATTTTTTTATTAATTTTGTTACTTGGTCTTTATTATGAATGATCACAAAGTGCTCTAGATTGATCTTAATAAGACCATAGTCAATATATGACGTATGAGTTGCATTCATAAAGAGTTTTCTAAACTGGTTTTAAAAATTAGAAAGCGAATAATTGCATTTAGTTTCGGCCTAAATTTTAGACTTTAGTCTTCTAATTTTGGTGGAAACCAAAAAGAGGTATATCACTGTTAATGATAAAATTGAGTACAAACTCCCACCAAGAAGGGATATTATGCTAAAGGCAAAAAGCTTCTAACTTTTTACTAAGCGGTTAAATTCCGTTTATATCTCTTTGTTATATATATATCTACATAGCTATCAACCTCGCCCATATCACTTTGTTTTTATAGTTTAAACCAACCCAAAACATTGGTCTTGTAAACCAATAATGAATTATTTTCTAAAAACTTTCAGAAAAAAAGAGTAACTCTTTATCTTTAATTCCCAAAATTAATATTTTTTTAAACTATTTCCTGAGTTTATTTACTCTAAATTTTATGCTGCTAGGCAGAAACAAAACATTTTAAATCTAACAAAAAAAATCAAATAATTAATAGAAACGGGAAGATAGCTTTTTCATGCTAAATATATCAATTTATCATACCGCCGTCGAGGTAAAGTACCTCGGACTCATACAAATCCAAAAGCTACTATCACACTCTTAAAATAAAACATTACTCTGAACGGCCCCCTGCCCAAAAAAAAAATGACAAATAAAACCCTCATGAATAGAATACTTGCGTATTCAGCTATAAAAATTAATGCAAATCCACCAGCCCCGTACTCTGTATTAAAACCAGAGACTAGCTCAGATTCACCTTCAGAAAAATCAAATGGAGTTCGATTAGTCTCAGCTAAACATGACCTAAATCACACCATTCTTAAAGGAAATCTAATTACAACAAATCAAAAATAATTTTGATATTTATTAAACAACTCTAAATTAAATCCGCCAATTAATATTACAAAAGATAATAAAATTAAAGCTAACCTAACTTCATAAGAAATAGTTTGAGCTACCGCTCGCAAAGAACCTAATAAAGAATATTTACAATTTGATGACCATCCCGCTACTATAGTTGAATACACTCCTACACTTAAACAACACAAAAAAAACAGAATTCTCAGATTAAATCTTATTAATCCAGTTTCATAAGGTAAAACTGATCATACTAATAAAGAAATAAACAAACTAAATACAGGACATAAATAGTAAACTAAAAAGTTTGATATAGTGGGAGTAATTTGCTCCTTAGTAAAAAGCTTTACTTGCATCAGAAAAGGCTGTAAAATTCCTATATAGCCTACTTTATTTGGGCCTTTACGAATTTGAATATAACCTAAAATTTTTCGTTCAAGTAAAGTTACAAAAGCCACGCCAATTAAAACACACACTATTAACACCAAAAAATTAACTATCTCTACAATTATTAAAGTCACAAAACAATTAGATTACTAATAATTTAACTATTTATAGAATTGCTCTATTTTATAGGATCCTAAATCCAACACATATTATCTGCCAAAATAGTAATCATTATATAAAATAATTTTAATTATTTAATCCTTTCGTACTAAAATAATTTTTCTTTATTAAAAGATAGAAACCAACCTGGCTTACGCCGGTTTGAACTCAAATCATGTAAAATTTTAAAGGTCGAACAGACCTACTTATATAACTGCTGCAATTATAAAGATATTTTAATTCAACATCGAGGTCGCAAACTTTTCTTTCGATAAGTACTCTTAAGAAAAATAACGCTGTTATCCCTAAAGTAACTTAAACTTTTAATCTTTAATTAGGATCATTTAAAATTTTAATCACATATAAGTGTACTTAATGTTAAGCAGTTAATAATCATTTTACTCTTATCGCCCCAATAAAATAAATTCAATTTACAAAATCTTTATAATTTAAAATTTGACTATATAAAATTTAATATTAAGCTTTATAGGGTCTTATCGTCCCTTTAATACATTTAAGCCTTTTCACTTAAAAGTAAAATTCAATAAGCAATACAAAGACAGATCTTCTTTTGTCCAACCATTCATACAAGATTCCAATTAAAAAACTAACGATTATGCTACCTTTGCACGGTCAAAATACCGCGGCCATTTAATACTATTAATCAGTGGGCAGGTTAAACTTTTTATAACTTCAAACAGACATGTTTTTGATAAACAGGCAAAGAAGTTATTTTTGCCGAGTTCCTTTATTCCGTCCTATCAATTTTAAACAATATTTATTATTTAAATACTTTGTTTTAATAAAAAACTTTTACTAATAAAATCATTATAACTTAACTCTTTATATTTAAATTAATTTTTTAATACTCCAAAAAGTTTATATAAATATTATCCAATTTTAATTTAGCTAGAACACTTTATAAATATAGCTACTTTTAAGCTTAATTCACCAATTAAACTATTTTAAACTATTTAACATTTTAATTATAAGAAGCTAATCCCTCCTACACTTAAATTTTACATCTTATCAACGTAAAAATTAAATTAAATTTACTTTTTAAAAAACTAGATATAATAAAACTCGACTAGCGTTTCACCTTTAATTTTATATTAAAAATTTATTTTCTACAAAAAATTTTTTATAAAATTAGCTATATTTTATTTCGAGATATTTAATTTTTATTAACTTATATAAATTTTCCCTGATACACAAGGTACAATATTTAAAATTTTTTACTTCAAATTTTCTTGCTTTCCTTTACAGTACTCTTAACTATAGTTTATAAGTTGTGTTTATTAAAAATTACTAACATGAGCAAATTACAAATTATTTTTCATAAATATAAAATTTTCAAATTTATTTAACAAGTCATTAATAAATAGATGGGTAATTATTAATTTATCAAAAAAAATGTATTTATCTTCATCTTTACTAGATACACTTTCCAGTACATCTACTATGTTACGACTTATTTCACTTATAAATGAAAGCGACGGGCGATATGTACACAATTTAGAACTTATATCTTATTAGCTTATTAAACTAAAAATACAATCAAATCCATCTTTATAATAATATTATTTTATTAATCCGCAGTAAAGTAATTTACTGTAACCCATTTTACCTTGCTTATTGGCTGCACCATGATCTAATTTTACTAAACAACTAAATTTAATAATTTTTCCTTTAAGAATTATCTGATAATGATGGTATACAAACTGTTGAAATTACTAAAGCAAGTAAGATTTTTCGTGGTTTATCGATTCTAAAACAGGTTCCTCTGAATAGATTAAATTGCCGCCAAATTTTTTAAATTTTAAGTATTTATCTTTTACTAATTCAGTTTTATATTAAATTTATTTTAGAATAATAGGGTATCTAATCCTAGTTTATTTCTAAACTTTTTTAGCCTCAATTATAATTTTACTTCATACATAATAATATCCTAATTTTACCTTTTATTACCTGTATGAGATTTTTAATTTAATCATCTAACTATAACCTTAGAATTTTTACTCAATCTTAAAGTATAACCGCGAATGCTGGCACAAATATATATCAGATTTTAATATTATTACTATATCACACTTTCATGTATAATATTATAATATTTTATGCTGAGATAATAAAGGTTTATAATTTTATTTCCCTCAAATACCAATTTAATATTTAATTAAATTGTTTAAATCACACTTTAATTTTCATACAATTTTAATAATAATGTAAAAACTTAAGCCAAAATCAAACATTTACCATGGTTGCAACTAATAACTTTTAAAAATTTAAATACATTATATATAACATAAAAATGAGAATAAACCAATACTTAAAGTATAACTTTTACATCTTAAGCGCCACAAGCTAACGTTTTAATATTAAACTATTTAAGTTTTATTATAATTAATATTGCTGTAGATATATTTATTATCTATACAAAAACAAACAATATAATCACCAACCCAACTACAAAGATTTTTATAAACACTTTAATATTATTAAGCTGTAGCTCATTTAACAACCTAAAATATTTCTTAAACAAGAAATATATCCCCTGGCCGCCGAAATATTCAAATCACCCTTTATCTCCTAATTTTTCGACACCTACTCCACTAATCAAACTAGATCCACTGATTTTTTTTGTCCTAAGAAAAGGTATAAATCATATAGACCCTCTTATTACTACTATCTTATAATTATTAGTAGATTTTAAATTATAACTTACATTTAACAAATTAAATATATAACCTATAACTCCGCCTGCTAATCTTACCCCCAACACTATATTTTTCATTACTATATTTAAACAAATTATATAAGGCTCTGGAAAAATAACCCAAGATAGCACAGCTCCTATAAAAATAGCTCTTACACCTAGTAAAATCATAGAATTTCTTATAACTTTATCCTCATCCCTAATATTTATTATAACTCTTAAATTTGAGTTTCCTCTTAACCTATAAAAGATTAAACGTATAGTATATATAACTGTTAGTCCTGTCGCTAAAATATATAACAACAAAGAGATAAAATTAATCCATCTCATAAAAGCCACCTCTAAAATTATATCTTTAGAATAAAATCCTGCTAAAAAGGGGAACCCACATAATGCTAAATTTGAAACTCTTATAAAAGACACTCTTAACGGCATAAATTTAATTAAACCACCTATACATCGAATATCCTGATAATTGCCTACCCTATGAATAATAATACCCGCACATATAAACAACAATGCTTTAAATAATGCATGACTCAATAAATGAAAAAAAGAAAGATCAGGGTATCCTAAAGCTAAAATACTTAACATAACCCCTAATTGACTTAACGTTGATAAGGCAATAATCTTTTTTAAATCATATTCAAAATTGGCCCCTAACCCTGCCATAAATATTGTTAAGCAAGAAATAATTAATAATATTCCTTGAATTTTAGAGCCCTCTAACGCACCACTAAATCGAATTATTAAATATACCCCAGCAGTTACTAAAGTAGAAGAATGGACTAAAGCAGAAACAGGAGTAGGAGCTGCTATAGCAGCAGGAAGTCACGCCGAGAAAGGGATTTGAGCACTTTTAGTCATAGCTCTTAACATTAATAAAAACTTAAACAAAATCCACTCAGTATCTATAGTATAGTAAGAATAAATAACAAAATTTCATCTACCCAATCTAGCCATTAACCCAATACTAAGTAAAATAGCAACATCGCCTACTCGATTAGATAGAATAGTTAACATTCCAGCATTAGCAGACTTTTCATTTTGATAAAAAATTACTAAAGCATAGGAAACTAAACCTAGCCCGTCCCATCCTAAAAGAATACTTACCAAGTTAGGTCTTAAAACTATTATAGCCATAGATAAAACAAACATTAGGACTAAATATATAAATCGATTAAAATTTTTATCCTCCTTTATATATCTACCTCTATAATATATTACACTCCCAGAAATAAGCAGTACAAAACACAGAAAGAGTATTGAAATCCAATCAAAAATTAAAACAAACACCACTGATAATGAATTTAATCTTGCTAAATCCCATTCAATTACACTAGTCACACCACTAAACAATTTTATTAAAGAAACTATTCCACAAGCTAAAGACCCTGTTCATAACCCAAGTATTCTAATCTTATGTATATAAATTATTCAAACCATTATCTAGAATTAAATTATTAATTTAACACGAAATATCATAATATTACTGCCAATGGTACAAAACAATTAGTAGTAATTAAATCTAAATAAATCAAAGCAAATCGATTTGCACGATAAATCTTTTCAACGTAACTGAAATGCTGTTCTATTTTAGCTCTGCTTTGAAACTATCATATTATATTTTCAATCTACTTTACATTTAAATAATTTATTAAAAAAACTTACTAAAAATATTAAGAAATGTAAAATTGTTATATCATACAACACTTTTACTTTATTTATGTGAGGTCGTATATAAGGTATATATACATATATAATCTTAGATATAAGTAAATAATATAAACAAATCAAATATGTAAAAATTAAATATCTATATCTGCTTCCACAATTATACCCCACCCAATGAAATGCACAATAGATTCTATTTAAGTTTATAAAAAAATAGAATTAGAAATAAATAGAAATATATAATATCTTAGTTTATATGGAACATTGAAACATTTTATATATTATTAAAAAATTATATATCATACATTTATATAAATGCATAATTTATACTAACTTTACTTGCCCGTGGGTTAAAAAAAAGTAGTAGTCTCAACCCTAGCCCCTAATTCCTCTAGAGGGGAACGGGTCTGGACCGTTGAGACTACTACTATAGTAGAGGGAAAGAAATTATATTAAATTTAAGTAAATATAAATTAAATATTTAATTATACTAATAAATAATTTAATATTTACATAAATATGTATATATACATACATATATACTATACACTATATACTATACACTATATACTATACACTATATACTATACACTATATACTATATACTATATACTATATACTATATACTATATACTATATACTATATACTATATACTATATACTATATACTATATACTATATACTATATACTATATACTATATACTATATACTATATACTATATACTATATACTATATACTATATACTATATACTATATACTATATACTATATACTATATACTATATACTATATACTATATACTATATAC